AGGGGACACAGGGTAATAGGCCTATACAGGTATTTTTTCTCCCATTCATATATCATAGATTGATCAGTAGGGGGATTTGATCCCTTGTCCGTTCTTTCCAGTATTTTACGGAACCACGGGAGGAATAGTGAATTTATATCAAAGTTATATCAAAAGAAAGTTATAGCTTTTGGACTAAGGGTATGTGTTGTTATTTGATTTGATACATTGTGGTCAGTAACATTGGTTGGTAAATTTAAAGCGGAAAGAGAGGGATTCGAACCCTCGGTAAACAAAAGCCTACATAGCAGTTCCAATGCTACGCCTTGAACCACTCGGCCATCTCTCCTCCATAATGATTATGTCCCAGCAACCGAGTGAATAGCGAGTCATTCATACTCAATTCTTAGTTAGATAGTTATGGATAAAGAATTTTCATTAAATAACGACCTTTCCTTCGAGTCTAGTGGATAAGGATAATCCTTTTTTTTTATTAATGAGTTTTTTTTTTTAATGAGTATGTTTTTATGTTATTTCGTACTGTGCAATTCCTCTCTTTGTGGGATCATTTTCTCATTCTCACGAGAGGTATTCAAAAAAATTATAGAATGAATTGCTATCTATGCCTAGATCGAGGATAAATGGAAATTTTATTGACAAGACCTTTTCAATTGTAGCCAATATCTTATTACGAATAATTCCGACAACTTCAGGAGAAAAAGAGGCATTTACCTATTACAGAGATGGTGCGATTTGATTATTATTATTTTTACTTATTCTTTCTTTCTATTTTTTCTATTTTATTTATCGCCTCCAGTCTTAGAAGAAAGACACCGGATTAGGGATATAAAATAAAAAAAAAGAAAGTTTTTGCAATAAATCTACGCTTTTTGAAGGTGAAGTTTGTAAAAAAAAAACAATTCCTTCTGTCGTGTATCCCCGATTAATGCAGCCTCAGATGCTTTAATTGTTGATTCTAGTATTGAGCGAAAGGTTACACCTATGGGTTATGTATTGCAGGTCAACCCTACTCCATTAATACCAATAGGCGGCAGCATAGGGGAAAAAGCACTACGCCTAGGAATCAACAACACAAAAACTTTGTTATAAATTATTCCCTTTCCTTATTGAGATCGGAACTAAGAAGAATGGTTGGGCCAACAAACATCCATCTCGTTCGTATTTTTGATACCCGTATAACCATCGAAGACTGTTGAAGTGACGAATTCCTGGAAATTAAGGGGCGGGAGGGACAAAGAAATTGTTGAAGTTAGCATTTTTTTTTATCTAGTATCAACACTTTTGATGTTAAGAAAAGATCTTTTGCAGGAAGGTTGGCTAGAGATTTCTTGTAAAAACACTAGCCCCGTTGAGTCAATAAGGAGAATATTTCAATCTTTTTTGATTTCATGTATTATTCTCATTATGCACATAAGGGAGGAGCCGTATGAGGTGAAAATCTCACGTACGGTTCTGGAACGGAGATTCTTTGAATCGAACGACGACCGTAACGGATGTCAGCTCAATCCGAAGGAAATTATGCCGAAGCTTTACAGAATTATTATGAAGCTATGCGACTAGAAATTGATCCCTATGATCGAAGCTATATACTCTATAACATAGGTCTTATCCACACAAGTAACGGAGAACATACGAAAGCCTTGGAATATTATTTTCGGGCACTAGAACGAAACCCGTTCTTACCACAAGCTTTTAATAATATGGCTGTGATCTGTCATTACGTGCGACTATCTCCACTATAGAAAGAAAAAAGGAACGAGAAAAAAGCGAATCCCTTATAATTACTAGAAAAAAAAGGCTTTCTACATATGCATCGTTCAAAAAACGATTTTTATCAGCTGTAGCAAAGAAAGGAACTTCATAGAAGTCGAAGTATGAAGAAATAGATATGCCTAGATACTTTATTCTATGGATAAAGGATCTAATTGATAGCAAAAGCACCGTAAAGATCAATTGGTAAGGTTTTGGACCGATACAATAAGGACTGCTTACTTACTTATATTTATTATTATAATATAAGATAAAAGTTAGGAATCCACTTATGTAATAAAGTGGATCCCCTAAGGGATTGAGCAGCGGTGTAGAATCAGATCCCAAAGATAGTAAGTCTTTTTTTCTTTATTATGAAGAAAAGTCTTTTTCTAAAATTCTATATTTCTCTATGAAATCGAGATAGTTAACTTTCAGAAAATTCTAGCGAGAGTGGAAATACTTATGCTTTATTTTTTTGAAGGTGGGAGAAAAGATAAAACTAAAAAAAAAACTAATTAGTAATCAATATTCAAGTTTGAAACTCATGTAATTAACCTCTTTTAGTTAACCCGAGCAAAATGGGATATACCTATGAGAAATCTCATTCAATTAGATAGGGTAAATAAAAAAAAATGGGACAAGACAAGAATTGAATGCTGAGCCGTATGAGGTAGGAAACTCTCAAGTACGGTTCTAAGGGAAGGAATTGACCCACCTATTCCGACCGGGGAGAACAGGCCATTCAACA